GCTCGCGTAGCTTAATTTAAAGCATAGCACTGAAGATGCTAAGATAAACCTTAAAAAGTTTCACAAGCACAAAGGTTTGGTCCTAGCCTTACTATCAGCCTTAGCCTTATTTACACATGCGAGTCTCCGCAGCCCCGTGAGAATGCCCCCAACTTCCCACACGGAAGTAGGGAGCCGGCATCAGGCACAATAATTTTAGCCCAAGACGCCTTGCTTAGCCACACCCCCAAGGGACCTCAGCAGTGACAAACATTAAGCCATAAGTGAAAACTTGACTTAGCCCAGGCTAAAAGGGCCGGTAAAACTCGTGCCAGCTACCGCGGTTATACGAGAGGCCCCAGTTGATACACACGGCGTAAAGAGTGGTTATGGAACCCTTACACTAAAGCCGAAAACCCCCTAGACTGTCATACGCACCCGGGAGTTAGAACCCCACTACACGAAAGTAGCTTTATTAATGCCCACCAGAACCCACGACAGCTGAGACACAAACTGGGATTAGATACCCCACTATGCCCAGCCGTAAACATAGATACTCTTACACAACCCGTATCCGCCAGGGGACTACGAGCACTAGCTTAAAACCCAAAGGACTTGGCGGTGCCTCAGACCCCCCTAGAGGAGCCTGTTCTAGAACCGATAACCCCCGTTCAACCTCACCACTTCTTGCCCTTTCCGCCTATATACCACCGTCGCCAGCTTACCCTCTGAAGGAAAAAAAGTAAGCAAAATGGAAACTCTCCAAAACGTCAGGTCGAGGTGTAGCATACGAAGTGGGAAGAAATGGGCTACATTGCCTGACACAGGCTACATCACGGAAAGTCACCTGAAATAGTAACTCGAAGGTGGATTTAGCAGTAAAAGGGGAATAGAGTGCCCCGTTGAAGCTGGCTCTGAGGCGCGCACACACCGCCCGTCACTCTCCCCAAAAATACTACCACCAAAGTAAATAACATCACAATAACACAAAAGGGGAGGTAAGTCGTAACAAGGTAAGTGTACCGGAAGGTGCACTTGGTATAACTAGGACGTGGCCGAGACAGCCAGGCAACTCTCTTACACTGAGCACACATCCATGCAAATTGGGTCGTCCTAAGCCAGAAAGCTAGCTCAAAACATCTTAGTCAAACTAAAAATTTATATAACTACTTAAACAACTCAATTCTTCAACTAAATCATTCAACCACCCCAGTATGGGCGACAAAAAAGGATTCCACCAGAAGCCATAGATAAAGTACCGCAAGGGAAAGCTGAAAAAGAAATGAAAAAATCCATCAAAGCACAAAAAAGCAGAGACTACCCCTCGTACCTTTTGCATCATGATTCAGCCAGTAAAATACATGCAAAGAGCCCTCTAGTTTGTAACCCCGAAACCCGACGAGCTACTCCGGGACAGCCTATCCAGGGCCAACCCGTCTCTGTAGCAAAAGAGTGGGAAGATCCCCGAGTAGAAGCAACACACCTACCGAGCCGGGTTATAGCTGGTTGCCCAATAAATGAATAAAAGTTCAGCCCCGCACAGCCCAATTCACAACAGTCAAACGACAAAAGACAAAGAGCTACTAAGCGGGAGTTAATCAAAGGAGGTACAGCTCCCTTGATAAAGGATACAACCTTGACCGAAGATTAAAGAATATAATTAAACAAGGCCACAAGTCTCAGTGGGCCTAAAAGCAGCCACCTGCCCAGAAAGCGTTAAAGCTCAGACCAAACTATGCCTATTATCCCATTCAACACTCCAAAATCTCCTCAAACACTGGGCCCCTCTATGTCCCCATAGAAGAGATTATGCTGAAACGAGTAACAAGAAGACCAAACTTCTCCCCCGCATAAGTGTATGTCGGATCGGACACACCACCGACAATTAACGAACCCAAAAACAGAGGGTCCCACACCACAGCCACTCCAGCCAAGAAAAACACGTCCCCCTAAATCGTTACCCCTACACAGGAATGCTTGACCAAGGAAAGACTAAAAGAAAAAAAAGGAACTCGGCAAACTTAAACCCCGCCTGTTTACCAAAAACACCGCCTCTTGCAAAACAAAGTATAAGAGGTCCCACCTGCCCTGTGACCAAAAGTTTAACGGCCGCGGTATCCTAACCGTGCGAAGGTAGCGCAATCAATTGCCTTTTAAATGAGGGCCTGTATGAATGGTATAACGAGGGTTTAACTGTCTCTTTTTTCCAGTCAGTTAAACTGATCTGTCCGTGCAGAAGCGGACATAATTTTACAAGACGAGAAGACCCTATGGAGCTTTAGATACTAACCAACCATGAAAAGCAACCCAAGATAAAAATACCCCACACCCCATGGATCTGGAATAAAAATCTTAGGTTGGGGCGACCACGGGAGAAAAGAAAGCTCCCAAGCAGATCAGGGCAACCCTGAAACCAAGGACTACAACCCTAAGTCACAAAAACTTTGACTGACACGATCCGGCTTAACAGCCGATTAACGAACAAAGTTACCCTAGGGATAACAGCGCAATCCCCTCCCAGAGTCCATATCGACAAGGGGGTTTACGACCTCGATGTTGGATCAGGACATCCTAATGGTGCAGCCGCTATTAAGGGTTCGTTTGTTCAACGATTAAAGTCCTACGTGATCTGAGTTCAGACCGGAGTAATCCAGGTCGGTTTCTATCTGTAGAACAATCATTCCTAGTACGAAAGGACCGGAATGAAAAGGCCCCTGCCAAAAGCAAGCCTTCCGTCCACCTGCTGAAAACAACTAAAGCAGACAAAGACGAGTCCCCCACATAGGCCCAAGAAAAGGGCCGCCCAATAATCCGCGCTAGGGTGGCAGAGCCCGGTAAATGCAGAAAGCCTAAGCCTTTCACTCCGGAGGTTCAAATCCTCCCCCTAACTTATGCTAAGCACCATTATTACTCACATCCTTAACCCATTAGCCTACATTGTCCCCGTCCTATTAGCAGTTGCTTTCCTAACCTTAGTGGAACGAAAAGTACTAGGATATATACAACTACGAAAAGGGCCTAATGTGGTGGGACCATACGGACTCCTTCAACCAATTGCAGACGGAATCAAACTATTTATTAAAGAACCAGTCCGACCCTCCACCTCATCCCCATTTCTTTTCCTAGCCACCCCAACCCTAGCACTCACATTAGCACTCACACTATGAGCCCCCCTCCCACTACCTTACCCAGTCACAGACCTTAACTTAAGCATACTATTTATCCTCGCACTATCAAGTTTAGCCGTATACTCCATCCTAGGATCAGGATGGGCATCAAACTCCAAATACGCACTAATTGGCGCACTCCGAGCAGTAGCCCAGACCATCTCATATGAAGTGGCACTAGGACTAATCCTTCTCTCAACAATTGTATTTACAGGCGGCTTCACTCTAACAATATATAGTGTAACACAAGAAGCCATTTGACTTCTTGCCCCCGCATGACCTCTCGCAGCAATATGATTTGTCTCAACACTGGCCGAAACGAACCGAGCCCCATTCGACCTAACTGAAGGAGAATCTGAACTCGTATCAGGATTTAATGTAGAATATGCCGGAGGCCCCTTCGCACTATTTTTCCTAGCAGAATACGCCAACATTTTATTTATAAATACCTTATCCGCCATCCTATTTATAGGAGCCACAAACCTGCCCACACTACCAGAACTTACCACCATCAACATTATAATTAAAGCTGCCCTTCTATCCGCACTATTCCTATGAGTGCGGGCCTCATACCCACGATTCCGATACGACCAACTAATACACCTAGTATGAAAAAACTTCTTACCCCTCACACTAGCACTCATCATATGGCACACTGCCATTCCCCTAGCCACCGCAAGCCTACCACCACAACTATAAGGAACTGTGCCTGAACGCCCAAGGGACACTTTGATAGAGTGAACCACAGGGGTTAAACCCCCCTCAGCTCCTTAGAAACAAGGGAATTGAACCCTTCCCCTGGAGATCAAAACTCCAAGTGCTTCCTCTACACCACTTTCTAGTAAGGTCAGCTAAATAAGCTTTTGGGCCCATACCCCAAACATGTTGGTTAAACCCCTTCCCATACTAATGAACCCCTACGTACTCAGCATTCTCCTTATAAGCCTAGGACTAGGAACCACCCTAACCTTTATAAGCTCCCACTGATTATTAGCATGAATAGGCCTAGAAATCAACACTCTAGCCATCATCCCCCTAATAGCCCAAAAACACCACCCACGAGCAGTAGAAGCCACAACCAAGTACTTTCTTATTCAAGCAACAGCAGCCGCTATAATCCTATTTGCCGCCTCCACCAACGCATGAACTCAAGGCCAATGAGATATTAACCAAATATCCAACCCCATCGCCTCCACAATTACCACCACAGCCCTAGCACTAAAAGTTGGCCTAGCCCCCCTACACCTCTGACTACCAGAAGTTCTACAAGGAATCACCCTGACCACAGGATTAATCCTCTCAACCTGACAAAAACTAGCCCCCCTTGCTCTCATCATCCAAACAGCAAACAACACCCACCCCCACCTGCTCACAGCACTAGCACTAACCTCCACCCTCATAGGAGGATGAGGAGGCCTGAACCAAACACAGCTACGTAAAATCCTAGCCTACTCATCAATCGCCCACCTAGGATGAATAATCCTAATCTCCCAAATAGCCCCTCAACTAACACTCCTCGCCCTAAGCATGTACATCCTCATAACAACAGCAGCCTTCCTTATACTAAACAACATTAACTCAACAAAAACCATTACCCTAGCCTCCGCCTGAACTAAAGCCCCAACCCTAACAGCACTAACCTGCCTAGTTTTACTCTCCCTAGGAGGCCTCCCCCCCCTAACAGGCTTTATACCAAAATGACTCATTATCCAAGAACTAGCCAATCAAGGGCTGGCCGCTACAGCAACCATCATTGCACTAACCGCACTCCTCAGCCTATATTTTTACCTACGCCTCACTCACGCCCTAGCCCTCACCCTAACACCACAAGCAACAAACTCAACCACCCCCTGGCGCACCCTAACCAAGCAACCAACTATTGCACTATCCCTAGCCACTATTTTAGCAACATGCCTCTTACCCCTCACACCATCAATCTCTACACTAACAGCCTAGGAACTTAGGATAGCATTAAGACCATGAGCCTTCAAAGCCCCAAGCAGGAGTGAAAACCTCCTAGTTCCTGATAAGACTTGCAGGACCCTATCCCACATCTCCTGAATGCAACTCAGACACTTTAATTAAGCTAAAGCCTTTCTAGGCGGGAAGGCCTCGATCCTACAAACTCTTAGTTAACAGCTAAGCACCCTAACCAGCGAGCATCCGCCTACTTTCCCCGCCGCTCCTTCGAAAGGCGGGGGAAAGCCCCGGCGGGCGTCAACCCGCGTCTTCGGGTTTGCAACCCGACATGAACTTCACCACAGAGCTTGGTAAGGAGAGGACTTAAACCTCTGTAATTGGAGCTACAATCCACCGCCTATCTCTCGGCCAACCTACCTGTGGCAATCACACGTTGATTTTTCTCAACTAATCACAAAGATATTGGCACCCTTTACTTAGTGTTCGGTGCCTGGGCAGGGATAGTAGGAACAGCATTAAGCCTCTTGATCCGAGCGGAATTAAGCCAACCAGGAGCACTTCTAGGGGACGATCAAATTTATAATGTAATCGTGACTGCTCATGCCTTCGTAATGATTTTCTTCATAGTAATGCCAATTCTAATTGGCGGCTTTGGAAACTGACTAGTGCCGCTTATATTAGGGGCACCTGACATAGCATTCCCACGAATAAACAACATAAGTTTCTGACTCCTTCCCCCCTCATTCCTTTTACTACTTGCCTCATCAGGGGTTGAAGCAGGGGCAGGAACCGGATGGACAGTGTACCCGCCCTTAGCAGGAAATTTAGCCCACGCAGGAGCATCAGTGGACCTTACCATTTTTTCATTACACTTGGCAGGAATCTCGTCCATTCTAGGGGCTATTAATTTTATTACTACAATTATTAACATGAAACCGCCTGCAATCTCACAATATCAGACACCCCTATTCGTCTGAGCCGTGCTAATCACAGCAGTACTCTTACTCCTATCCCTCCCAGTGCTAGCTGCCGGAATTACAATACTTCTTACAGATCGGAACCTTAACACCACCTTCTTTGACCCGGCAGGGGGGGGTGACCCAATCCTTTACCAGCACTTGTTCTGATTCTTCGGGCACCCTGAAGTCTATATTTTAATCCTACCAGGATTTGGAATCATCTCACACATCGTAGCCTACTATGCAGGGAAAAAAGAACCTTTTGGCTATATAGGAATGGTGTGGGCCATGATAGCTATCGGACTCTTAGGCTTTATTGTCTGAGCCCACCATATGTTTACAGTAGGAATAGACGTGGACACTCGAGCCTATTTTACATCTGCAACTATAATTATCGCCATCCCAACAGGCGTCAAAGTATTTAGCTGACTTGCGACCCTGCACGGAGGTGCAATTAAATGAGAAACACCCATGCTATGAGCCCTTGGATTTATTTTCCTGTTCACAGTAGGGGGGCTAACTGGAATTGTATTAGCCAACTCCTCACTTGATATCGTCCTTCACGACACGTACTACGTAGTAGCACACTTCCACTATGTCTTATCAATAGGGGCCGTATTTGCAATCGTAGCAGCATTTGTGCACTGATTCCCCCTATTCACAGGCTATACCCTACACAGCACTTGAACAAAGATTCACTTTGGAGTTATATTTGTGGGTGTTAACCTCACTTTCTTTCCACAACACTTCCTTGGGTTAGCAGGAATGCCCCGACGCTATTCCGATTACCCAGACGCATACACCCTCTGAAACACAGTCTCCTCAATCGGGTCTTTAATTTCTCTCGTGGCAGTAATTATATTCCTATTTATTATTTGAGAAGCATTTGCCGCCAAACGAGAAGTAGCATCGGTGGAATTAACAATCACAAATGTAGAATGACTCCACGGATGCCCTCCCCCATACCACACCTACGAAGAACCAGCCTTTGTGCAAGTAAAATAACGAGAAAGGAGGGAATCGAACCCCCATAAAATGGTTTCAAGCCAACCACATTACCACTCTGACACTTTCTTAATACGAGGCACTAGTAAAAAACTTACCTTGTCTTGTCAAGACAAAATTGTGGGTGAGACCCCCACGTGCCTTAACAGAGCTAAATGGCACATCCCTCACAACTAGGATTGCAAGACGCGGCCTCCCCTGTAATAGAAGAACTAATCCACTTCCATGACCACGCCCTAATAATTGTATTCTTAATTAGCACGCTAGTCCTTTATACTATTGTAGCCATAGTTTCCATTAAACTTACCAATAAATACATCCTGGATTCCCAAGAAATCGAAATTGTATGAACCATCTTGCCCGCCGTCATTCTAATTATAATTGCACTGCCCTCCCTACGAATTCTCTACCTCATAGATGAAATTAATGACCCACACCTGACAATCAAAGCCATAGGACATCAGTGATATTGAAGCTATGAGTATACAGATTATGAGGACCTAGGCTTTGACTCATACATAGTCCCCACCCAAGATCTAACACCAGGACAATTTCGATTATTAGAAACTGACCACCGAATAGTTGTCCCTATAGAGTCCCCCGTCCGCGTACTAGTCTCAGCCGAAGACGTACTTCACTCCTGAGCTGTACCAGCCCTGGGGGTTAAAATAGACGCAGTGCCCGGGCGCCTAAATCAAACTGCTTTCATCACCTCCCGCCCTGGTGTATTCTACGGTCAATGCTCTGAAATTTGTGGAGCAAACCATAGTTTTATGCCCATCGTAGTAGAAGCTGTCCCCTTAGAGCATTTCGAAAACTGATCATCACTTATAATTGAAGACGCCTCATTAGGAAGCTAAAAGGACATTAGCGTCAGCCTTTTAAGCTGAAGTTTGGTGACTCCGCCCCACCCCTAGTGATATGCCTCAACTAAATCCAGCCCCTTGATTTATAATCCTGATTTTATCATGACTTACTCTCCTAATTATTCTACCCCCAAAGATTATAGCCCATGAATTTAACAACGAACCAACAATTATAGGAACTGAAAAATCTAAACCTGAGCCCTGAAACTGACCATGATACTAAGCTTTTTCGACCAGTTCATAAGCCCTACTTACATGGGAATTCCCCTCATTACATTGGCAGTCACCCTGCCATGAATTCTCTACCCCACCCCCACCTCACGGTGAATTAACAACCGCCTACTCACCATCCAAAGCTGATTCATCAACCGCCTAAATCAACAAATTTTCCTTCCCATCAACCAAGAAGGACATAAATGAGCTATCCTACTTACATCATTAATAATCTTTTTAATTACGCTCAACATACTAGGACTTCTGCCATACACATTCACACCAACAACCCAACTCTCCCTTAATATAGCATTTGCAGTACCACTGTGATTAGCAACCGTAATTATTGGAATGCGAAATCAACCAACTGCAGCACTAGGACATCTTCTCCCAGAAGGGACACCAACGCCATTAATCCCAGTATTAATCATTATCGAAACAATCAGCCTATTCATTCGCCCCCTAGCACTAGGAGTCCGACTAACCGCCAACCTTACAGCAGGCCATCTCCTTATTCAACTCATTGCAACAGCAGCATTCGTGCTACTTCCAATAATGCCCGCCGTAGCCATCTTAACAGCTACCGTATTATTTTTACTCACTCTTCTAGAAGTTGCTGTCGCAATAATCCAAGCATACGTCTTCGTACTATTACTAAGCCTATATTTACAAGAAAACGTTTAATGGCCCACCAAGCACACGCATTCCACATAGTAGACCCAAGCCCCTGACCCCTTACCGGCGCAATTGGCGCCCTCCTACTAACATCAGGCACCGCAATCTGATTTCACTTCCACTCAATAACACTAGCAACCCTAGGACTAATCCTAACAATCCTCACCATATATCAATGATGACGAGATATTATTCGAGAAGGGACATTCCAAGGCCATCACACCCCCCCCGTTCAAAAAGGGCTTCGATATGGGATAATTCTTTTCATCACCTCTGAAGTATTCTTTTTTGCAGGGTTTTTCTGAGCATTCTACCACTCAAGCCTCGCACCAACCCCAGAGCTTGGGGGCTGCTGACCCCCAACAGGCATTACTACCCTAGACCCCTTTGAAGTTCCTCTCTTGAACACAGCAGTCCTACTGGCTTCTGGGGTAACCGTCACATGAGCCCACCACAGCCTAATAGAAGGGGAACGTAAACAAGCAATTCAATCCCTCACGTTAACCATCCTACTAGGATTTTACTTTACTTTCCTACAAGGCATAGAATACTACGAAGCCCCTTTTACTATCGCAGACGGAGTTTACGGCTCAACATTCTTTGTGGCCACAGGTTTCCACGGCCTCCACGTAATCATCGGCTCAACATTCTTAGCCGTCTGCCTCCTGCGCCAAATTCTCTACCACTTTACCTCTAACCACCATTTCGGGTTCGAAGCCGCTGCCTGATACTGACACTTTGTAGACGTAGTATGACTATTCCTATACGTCTCCATCTACTGATGAGGATCTTAATCTTTCTAGTATAAAAGATAATACGAATGGCTTCCAACCATTCAATCTTAGTTAAAGCCTAAGGAAAGATAATGAACCTAATCACAACAATTATGGTAATCGCAACCACCCTGTCACTAGTACTTATAGCAGTCTCTTTCTGACTCCCTCAAATAAACCCGGACGCAGAAAAACTCTCCCCCTACGAATGTGGCTTTGACCCCTTAGGATCCGCCCGCCTACCATTTTCGCTCCGATTTTTTCTGGTCGCAATCCTATTTCTCTTATTTGACCTAGAAATCGCACTATTACTGCCCCTTCCTTGAGGTAATCAACTTCTTGAACCAAAAAACACCCTTATCTGGGCTATTCTTGTTATCGGCCTACTAACACTAGGATTAATCTACGAATGACTTCAAGGAGGCCTTGAATGGGCCGAATAAGGGGTTAGTCCAACAAAGACTTCTAATTTCGGCTTAGACAATTATGGTGAAACTCCATAACCCCTTTATGACTCCAACACACTTCAGTTTTACCACAGCATTTATTTTAGGCCTTATAGGAGTGGCATTCCACCGAACCCACCTACTCTCAGCCCTCTTATGTCTAGAAGGCATAATACTATCACTTTTTATTGCCCTGTCCATTTGATCTCTACAAATAGGAACAACAAACTTTTCTCCCGCACCAATAATACTACTCGCCTTCTCAGCATGCGAAGCTAGCGCAGGACTCGCCCTCCTAGTAGCAACAGCCCGAACCCATGGAACAGACCGATTACAAAATCTTAATCTACTACAATGCTAAAAATCCTCATCCCAACTCTCATACTATTCCCAACAATTTGACTAACCCCGCAAAAATGGTTATGAACAGCCACTGTCTCCCACAGCCTCATCATTGCTCTACTAAGCTTTAGTTGATTAAACTGAGCATCAGAGACAGCATGAACCACCTCAAACAACTATATGGCAATCGACCCTCTCTCCTCCCCCCTACTCGTACTAACATGCTGGCTTCTACCACTAATAATTTTGGCCAGCCAAAATCACACCCAAACTGAGCCTCTCACTCGACAACGACTGTATATTAGCCTCTTAGCCTCACTCCAAACCTTTCTCATCTTAGCATTTGGAGCCACAGAAATCATCATATTTTATATTATATTTGAAGCTACATTAGTCCCCACACTAATTATCATTACCCGCTGAGGCAACCAAGCAGAACGCCTAAACGCAGGCACATACTTCTTATTCTATACCCTTGCAGGCTCCCTGCCCCTCCTAGTCGCCCTTCTAACCCTACAGACAGCAATAGGAGGGCTATCAATAATCACACTCAACTTTAACCAACCTCTCTTCCTCCTATCCTGAGGAGACAAATTATGATGAGCTGCCTGTCTATTAGCCTTCTTAGTCAAAATACCTCTATACGGAGTCCACCTATGACTCCCCAAAGCACACGTAGAAGCACCAATTGCCGGTTCTATAGTCCTAGCAGCAGTTCTCCTAAAACTAGGGGGTTACGGAATAATCCGCATCACCCCAATTCTCGACCCCTTAACAAAAGACATAGCATACCCTTTTATCGTACTGGCTCTATGAGGGGTAGTGATAACAGGAACAATCTGCCTACGCCAAACAGACCTGAAATCACTCATTGCTTACTCTTCAGTCAGCCACATAGGCCTAGTAGCAAGTGGCATTTTAACCCAAACACCGTGAGGTATAACCGGCGCCATTATTTTAATAATCGCCCACGGACTAACATCCTCCGCCCTATTCTGCCTAGCCAACACAAGCTACGAACGTACCCACAGCCGAACCATAATCCTCGCACGAGGAATACAGACACTATTCCCACTCACAGCAACCTGATGATTCATCAGCAACCTAGCCAACTTAGCACTTCCCCCGCTTCCCAACCTAATAGGCGAGATAATAATCATCTCAGCCATATTCAATTGATCACCCTGATCAATCGTGCTCACAGGGCTAGGCACACTAATTACCGCAAGCTACTCTCTTTACATATTCCTTATGACACAACGGGGTCAAACCCCCACCCACATTACCGCACTACCCCCATACCACACCCGGGAACACCTATTAATCGCCCTTCATCTTATCCCCATTATTCTTCTCACTATAAAACCAGAACTTATGTGAGGATGACTCTACTGCAGACGTAGTTTACTAAAAACGTTAGATTGTGATTCCAAAAAAAGGGGTTAAACCCCCCTCGTCTGCCGGAGAGAGGCCTGAGGCACCAGAGACTGCTAATCTCTTCCCCCATAGTTAAAATCTGTGGCTCCCTCGGCTCCTGAAGGATAACAGTCATCCACTGGTCTTAGGAACCAAAAACTCTTGGTGCAAATCCAAGCAAGAGCTATGCAAACCACACTTGTACTAACATCATCACTAATACTAATTTTTATCCTACTAATATATCCCCTTACATTAACCATTAACCCAACCCCCGTCAAAACAGACTGAGCAACCACCCATGTAAAAACCGCAGTTAGCACTGCATTCATAGTAAGCCTACTACCAGCATTTATTTTTATAAGCCAAGGAACTGAAGTAATCGTATCAAACTGACACTGAATAAACACATCAACATTTAACATTAACATAAGTTTTAAATTCGACTACTACTCAATTATCTTCACACCAATCGCACTCTATGTCACATGGTCTATTCTAGAGTTCGCTGCATGATATATACACGAGGACCCTTATATAAACCGCTTCTTCAAGTACCTATTAATATTTCTTATTGCAATAATTATTCTGGTTACAGCCAACAACATATTCCAATTATTTATTGGGTGAGAAGGAGTAGGAATCATATCCTTCCTACTTATCGGATGGTGATACGGACGAACCGACGCCAACACTGCCGCTCTTCAAGCAGTTATTTATAACCGAGTAGGAGATATTGGACTCATTATAACCATAGCTTGATTCGCCACTAAACTTAACTCCTGAGAATTTCAACAAATCTTCTCCCTAGCCCCCAACATAGACACAAAAACCATCCCCGCCCTAGGACTAATCATTGCTGCAACAGGCAAATCAGCACAATTCGGACTTCACCCCTGACTACCCTCCGCAATGGAAGGCCCCACCCCAGTGTCTGCCCTGCTCCACTCAAGCACTATAGTTGTAGCAGGAATCTTCCTCCTCATTCGCCTTCATCCATTCATAGAATCCAACCAAACAGCCCTTACTATCTGTCTCTGCCTAGGAGCACTAACCACTCTATTTACCGCCACATGCGCCTTAACCCAAAATGATATCAAAAAAATCGTAGCATTTTCCACCTCAAGCCAATTAGGTCTTATAATAGTTACGATCGGACTCAACCAACCTCAACTGGCCTTCCTCCACATCTGCACACACGCATTCTTTAAGGCAATACTATTCTTGTGCTCAGGGTCTATCATTCACAGCCTTAACGACGAACAAGACATCCGAAAAATGGGCGGCCTACATAACCTAGCACCCTTCACCTCAACATGTATAACAATTGGAAGCCTAGCCCTCACAGGAACCCCTTTCCTCGCTGGGTTTTTCTCAAAAGATGCAATCATCGAAGCCCTTAACACCTCACACTTAAACGCCTGAGCCCTCACCCTCACTCTAATTGCAACCTCATTCACAGCCGCCTACAGCCTACGAGTAGTCTTCTTCGTATCAATAGGCACCCCACGATTTCTCCCACTCTCACCCATCAATGAAAACGACCCAAAAGTAATCAACCCCATTAAACGACTCGCCTGAGGAAGCATTATCGCAGGACTAATCCTCACATCCAACACAACACCAACAAACACCCCCATTATAACTATGCCCCCCCTATTAAAACTAGGAGCCCTTATCGTAACAATCATAGGACTACTGACAGCCATAGAACTAGCCAACCTTACATCAAAACAATTAAAAACCACCCCCAACATCAAACTACACAACTTCTCTAATTCCTTAGGCTACTTTCCAACTACCATTCACCGCCTAATCCCCAAACTAACCCTTACCATAGGACAAACAATGGCCAACCAACTAACAGACCAAACATGACTAGAAGCATCAGGACCCAAGGGGCTCTCATCAACACAACTAAAAATATCAACCCTAGCAAGTGACGCACAACAAGGAATAATTAAGACCTACCTAACTACGTTCTTCATCACACTAACACTAGCCACTCTTCTAACCCTTACCTAAACTGCCCGTAAAGCCCCCCGACTCATTCCTCGAACAAGCTCTAACACCACAAACAGACTCAACAACAAAACCGAAGCACAAATCACCAACAACCCCCCACCAAAAGAATACATTACACCCACCCCACCAACATCCTCAGAAAGCACAAAAAACTCCTTACAAGCACTTACTGCAGGTAATAAATAACCATACCACTCACCGCTAAAATACGCCACTGCAATCCCAACTCCTACTAAATAAAACACCACATATTCAAACACCGAAACATCCCACCAACCTTCAGGATGAGGCTCAGCCGCCAAAGCAGCTGAATAAGCAAACACAACCAATATCCCCCCTAAATAAATTAAAAAAAGCACAACAGCCAAAAAAGAGGCTCCACACCCCGCCAAAATAGCACACCCAGCTCCCGCAACCATCACCAAACCAAGCGCTGCAAAATAAGGAGCTGGATTCGACGCCACCCCCACCAAACCCAAAACCAATAAAAACAACCACATACAAAAAAGATAAGACATAGTTTTCACCCGGACTTTAACCAAGACCAATGACTTGAAAAACCACCGTTGTAATTCAACTATAAAAACCCTAATGGCAAGCCTACGAAAAACCCACCCACTTCTTAAAATCGCTAACGACGCAGTGGTCGACCTCCCAGCCCCATCCAACATCTCAGTATGATGAAACTTCGGATCACTACTTGGACTTTGTCTAGCAACACAAATCCTAACAGGACTATTCCTTGCAATACACTACACCTCAGACATCGCCACCGCATTCTCATCAGTAGCCCATATTTGCCGGGACGTAAACTATGGATGATTAATCCGAAATATACATGCAAATGGGGCATCATTCTTCTTTATTTGTATTTACGCACATATCGGCCGAGGACTATACTATGGCTCTTATCTTTACATAGAAACATGAAATATCGGCGTAGTGCTCCTCCTGCTCGTTATAATAACAGCCTTCGTCGGATACGTACTACCCTGAGGACAAATATCATTCTGAGGCGCAACCGTCATTACCAACCTCCTCTCCGCCATCCCGTACGTCGGAAACGAACTAGTACAATGAATCTGAGGCGGGTTTTCCGTAGACAATGCCACTCTAACCCGATTCTTTGCCTTCCACTTCCTCTTCCCATTTGTTATTGCAGGGGTTACCATTCTCCACCTCCTCTTCCTACACGAAACCGGCTCCAATAATCCAGCTGGATTAAACTCCGACGCTGACAAAATTGCCTTCCACCCCTATTTTTCCTACAAAGACCTCTTAGGCTTCGCAGTTATACTACTAGCATTAACTTCATTAGCGCTGTTTTCACCTAACCTTTTAGGAGACCCAGACAACTTCACCCCTGCTAATCCCCTAGTAACACCCCCCCACATCAAGCCAGAATGATACTTTCTATTCGCATACGCCATCCTACGATCAATCCCGAATAAACTAGGAGGTGTACTAGCACTACTATTCTCCATCTTAATCCTCATAGTAGTACCCATACTACACATCTCTAAACAACGAGGACTAACATTTCGGCCCATCACACAATTCCTATTCTGAACCCTAGTAGCAGACGTAATTATTCTAACATGAATCGGAGGAATGCCAGTCGAACACCCCTTCATCATCATTGGCCAAATCGCATCCGTACTCTACTTTTCATTATTTCTTATTTTGATGCCCCTAGCAGGGTGATTAGAAAATAAAGCCCTCAACTGAAACTGCCCTAGTAGCTTAAGCCAAAGCGCCGGTTTTGTAATCCGGAAACGGGAGTTAAAATCCCCCCTAAGGCCCAAAGAGGAGAGATTCAAACTCCCGCCGCTAACCCCCAAAGCTAGCATTCTGAATTTAAACTACTCTTTGATTCTCCATTATAACTTAAAGACACACGTAATAAATTTATGTTTAATACTACAGTATAAATGTAATCAAAATAATATAGAGTACATAACTCTACACGTCAATGTAACTCGCACATCATCATAACACTAATACATACTATGTATTATATTACATATATTATGGTATTAATACATACTATGTATTATATTACATATATTATGGTATTAATACATACTATGTATTATATTACATATATTATGGTATTAATACATACTATGTATTATATTACATATATTATGGTATTAATACATACTATGTATTATATTACATATATTATGGTATTAATACATACTATGTATTATATTACATATATTATGGTATTAATACATACTATGTATTATATTACATATATTATGGTATTAATACATACTATGTATTATATTACATACACTATGGTTTTAAGATATACCTGAAGGTGTATTATAATGAATCTAAATTAAATAAAATTAAGAAACCATAAGTTGATATAAAACAAACAGGAAAGAATAATACTAAGACATATATAAAGCACAACATTACGCTCAGAAAAGATTTCAAGACAGCTGGAAAATAGAATGATCCCCATAACTTCATTAAAACATTTTCTATGCGTTACCAGACATTGCTCGGATCTCCATTATTTAATGTAGTAAGAGACCACCAACCAGCTTGTTTAGCGCATATCATGCATGATAGAATCAGGGACAAATATCGTGGGGGTTTCACAAAATGAACTATTCCTGGCATCTGGTTCCTACTTCAGGGCCCCACTTCCCTTGATCCCCCCTGCATGCGCGTTTGCGCATAAGTTAATGGTGGAGTCCTAATTATCCTTTACCCACCATGCCGAGCGTTCACTTAGTAGGCATCTGGTATTTCTCTTTTCGGATAACTTTCACTTGGCATTTGACGAGTCCTTCCTAATGTTATCATGTTAAGGTTGAGCATTTTCCTTGCATGAAGAATTAATCGCCCAGCACCTCACAAACATTGATAGAAGAATTGCATAACTGATATCAAGTGCATAAGGTATTGTTCCTTACTCCACGACCCCCTATCACGATGCCCCCCCTGCCTCAAAAAAATCCCTTTTTCGCGCGTATAAACCCCCTTACCCCCTACGACCCGGACAAGCCTATTTTTATCTGTCAAACCCCGAAACCAGGAAAGACCCGACCAGTGTCATCTAGCGAGTTTCGTTTATGTGCTAGTCTTATAGTGCTGCAAAAATGAAATTTCGTTTA